CAGCAAATGGGAATCACAATATGCGCTTCAACGAAGCAAGTTTAATAATTAGTCAAGTTCAAGTCACCGAAGGAAACACTGTGAAAAAGTTAAAACCTCGAGCTAGGGGACGGGGTTATCCGATAAAAAGAACCACTTGCCATATAACTATTGTACTTAAAGATTTAGGCGCGAGGGAAGAATATTTTGATTCTTTAATATAAATATAATATTCACAAAAGATAAAATACACCATATTATGTTTAAAAAAACCTGTATGAATATAAAAAATAAATAAGTACTGTACTAAGAAGTCGTAATATGTATAGTACTACTATTGGGGGATTATGGGACAAAAAATAAATCCACTTGGTTTCAGACTTGGTGCAACCCAAAGTCATCATTCTCTTTGGTTTGTACAACCAAAAAATTATTCCAAGGATTTACAAGAGGATCACAAAATACGAAATTGTATCAAAAACTATGTACAAAAAAATATGAGAATTTCTTCTAGTATCGAGGGAATTGCATGTATAGAGATACAAAAAAGAATCGACTTGATTCAAGTCATAATCTCTATGGGATTCCCAAAGTTATTAATAGAACCTCGAAAAATCGAAGAATTACAGATAAATGTACAAAAAAAACTTAATACTGTGAACCGTAAACTAAACATAGCTATTTCAAGAATTTCAAATCCTTATGGACACCCCACTATTCTTGCAGAATTTATAGCAGGACAATTAAAAAATAGAGTTTCATTTCGCAAAGCAATGAAAAAAGCTATTGAATTAACTGAACAGGCAGGTACAAAAGGAATTCAAATACAAATTGCAGGACGTATCGATGGAAAAGAAATTGCACGTGTTGAATGGATCAGGGAAGGGAGAGTGCCTCTACAAACCATTCAGTCTAAAATGGATTACTGTTCCTATACAGTTCGAACTATATATGGGGCATTAGGTATCAAAATTTGGATATTTGTAGACGAGTAATAATAAGCCTTTATTTATTTGATTTATCTTTAGGTCAATCAGGTATATAGACGAAAAAATAAAAATTTATTTCATTTTTTTAAATAAAAAAAAAAAGAATTCTATAAGGTTGAATAAAAATTCCATTAATCATTTGATTCGATATAATTGCTATGCTTAGTGTGCGACTCGTTGGTTTTTTTAGGATTAGGGAAAAAAAGACCAACCCATAGTCATAGTATGAACTAATAACCAACTCATCCTTTCGCATTATCTGGATATAAAGAAACAGTCGCGATATGATCTATTAATCATATCATTGTAGCAACTGAAATGTTAAAAAAAACCGACTTTATTATGAGTTGTGAAACAATAAAAGTTATGTGGATAAGAAGGGTGAGAGAAAGAGAAAAAAAATGCTATATAATTCAAATATGTAAGGTCAATAATTCATATCATAAAGGTAAATGTAATAAAGCATTAATACTGATTGATCTATAATTAAACAAAATTGTTCTATTAAGAATAAATAATAAGAATAAATAATAAGAATAAATAAAAAAATCAAGAGCCCCGAGTCAATAAAAACTGAGAGGTTTGACTCAAGAACAAATTTAATGAAAGGCTCCATTGTAGAATTCAGACCTAACCATTAATCGCGAAACGATGGGAACGACAGAACCTGTGATTGCAGAAGATTCTATTGAAAACGAATCCTAATGATTCATTGGGTAGGATGGCGGAACGAACTAGGAATAAATTCATTTATTCTTATTAAATTAAAAGCAAGTCATGAATTTATCCTCAAATAAAAATCATGACATGAACTAATACTATAAACTGAATATTAACTAGAGTAAATATTCGCCCGCGAAAATTTGTATTTTTAAGATTTCAAAATTGTAGTCCATCCAATACCAAAAAGCTAATGCTAATAAAAGGCAAAACAAAATAAAGATTCGTTAAAACCTTAAAATAAACCTAATTTTATATAAAACAAATATCGACCGAATGCTTTTTTATTTATATCTCAAATCTCAAAAAGGATATACAAATTTTTAATAAATAATTATAAAAAAAATAAATTCTAAAAAACTCTTATGATTTAATATTATGATTTAATATAGTGTTTTCATATATTATTCATTAAATAGATGTATATTATTTTATAATTGTTTCGTTCGCGAGGAGCTGGATGAGATGAAACTATCATGTCCAGTTCTGTAATAGAGATGGAAATAATAAAGAACCATCAACTATAACCCCAAAAGAACCCAATTTCGTAAGCACCATAGAGGAAGAATGAAAGGAATATCTTATCGAGGAAATCATATTTGCTTTGGTCGATATGCCCTTCAAGCGCTTGAACCTGCTTGGATCACATCTAGACAAATAGAAGCAGGGCGACGAGGAATGACACGAAACGCGCGCCGCGGCGGAAAAATATGGGTACGTATATTTCCAGACAAACCAGTTACAGTAAAACCTACAGAAACACGTATGGGTTCAGGAAAAGGATCTCCTGAATATTGGGTAGCTATCATTAAACCTGGTAGAATACTTTATGAAATGAGCGGAGTACCAGAAAATATAGCCAGAAAAGCTATTTCAATAGCGGCATCAAAAATGCCTATACGAACTCAATTCATTATTTCAGGATAAAAGTGTAAAATCAAAAGAAAGATATTCTATTTTTCGGATGAACAAAACACTTGTAGGCTTTTTTTCTTTTGAATAAACAATATTTCCCTTTTTTTTACGTCGACTTTGCATTGAAACAAGAAATAAAAATGATATGATTCAACCTCAAACCCATTTGAATGTAGCGGATAACAGCGGAGCCAGAAAATTGATGTGTATTCGAATTATAGGAGCTAGTAATCGACGATATGCTCAAATTGGTGACGTTGTTGTTGCTGTAATCAAGGAAGCAATACCAAATACACCGCTAGAAAGATCAGAAGTGATCAGAGCCGTAATTGTACGTACTTGTAAAGAACTCAAACGTAAAACTGGTATGATAATACGATATGATGACAACGCTGCGGTTGTTATTGATCAAGAAGGAAATCCAAAAGGAACTCGAATTTTTGGGGCAATTGCCCGGGAATTAAGACAGTTAAATTTCACTAAAATAGTTTCATTAGCACCTGAAGTATTATAAGATTAGGATATAATACAGTTTTACAGTTTATAGTATTTGAATGAAATTGATTAATTAGTAGATTTCAGTATTCAGTAGTATATTTAAGTTAATTTGGTAGATTGTTTGTGTCTCACGTATATGCCTTTAATAAAATAATTAATAATAAAAATTCAGAAATAATTCAAAAAGAGCATGTTGATTATATCAAAATTCGGGAACAATAAAATTCTTAGTTTATTATGAGTAAATACACTATTGGTAACCTACTAACCTATATACGAAATGCTGACATGAATAAAAAAAGAACAGTTCGAATACCCTATACTAACACCAGTGAAAACATCGTTAAAATCCTTTTACGAGAAGGCTTTATTGAAAACATGAGGAAACATCAGGAAAGCAACAAATTTTTTTTAGTTTTAACCTTACGACATAGAAGAAATAGGAAGGGACCAGATAGGACTGTTTTCCATTTAAAGCGGATCAGTCGACCCGGTCTACGAATCTATTCTAACTATCAAGGAATCCCGAGAATTTTAGGCGGGATGGGGGTTGCAATTCTTTCTACTTCTCGAGGTATAATGACAGACAGAGAGGCTCGACTAAAAGGAATAGGTGGAGAAATTTTGTGCTATATATGGTAATCTTTATCATATCCCAATTATATAATTATATATGTAGTATGGAGCTCTCATATTTGTGAAAGAAGGGTAAAGTGAAAGGTTGTGTTTCTACTATTACACCTCCTACAGTAATTATTAATTAATATGTTTTCAAACGGATTCGACAAAATTAATTTTTACATAAATTAGACATAACTAATAGTAAATAGAGGCAAATTTGAAGAAAGTCATAAAGTCATTATGACTCAACCAGAGGACGTATAATTTATCAACTCTGAAACAACGATTAGAATGATTAGTGATAGTGATTTGGGGGGGGTTTCTCAATTTCAACAGTCATTTCGTGGAGATACAATTCAAAAATTCAAGAAATTTATTTTCTTCCAATAATCTAGATTCCGAATTAAGTTAAGGAACAACAAATATGAAAATAAGAGCCTCCGTCCGTAAAATTTGTGAAAAATGTCGACTAATCCGTAGGCGAGGACAAATTATAGTAATTTGTTCCAACCCCAGGCATAAACAAAGACAAGGATAATTTTTAGAAAAAAAGGGCTCTATAAATTTCAAGTACCCCAACGTCAAAATAAAAAAAAGGATCTGTTTGGACATGAAATGGATATATCCATACCATATCTCTGACTTAAATTTATGAGATGATAAAACCTATACCAAGAATTGGTTCACGTAAGAATAGACATATGGGTTCACGTAAAAATGCGCGTAGAATACCAAAGGGAGTTATTCATGTTCAAGCAAGTTTCAACAATACTATTGTAACTGTTACAGATGTACGTGGTCGGGTAATTTCTTGGTCTTCCGCCGGTACTTGTGGATTCAAGGGTACAAGAAGAGGGACACCCTTTGCCGCTCAAATTACGGCAGGAAATGCTATTCGGACAGTAGTAGATCAAGGTATGCAACGAGCAGAAGTCATGATAAAAGGCCCGGGTCTCGGAAGAGATGCGGCATTAAGGGCTATTCGTAGAAGTGGTATACTATTAAGTTTCATACGAGATGTAACCCCCATGCCACATAACGGCTGCAGGCCCCCTAAAAAAAGACGTGTATAAAAATAAACATTGAAAATTTTTCAAGAGAAATAAATAATTCAATGATTTGATCAAATAATCTTACTATGGTTCAAGAGAAAGTAATAGTATCTACTCGACCACTACAGTGGAAGTGTGTTGAATCAAGAGCCGACAGTAAGCGGCTTTATTATGGACGCTTTATTCTGGCTCCACTTATGAGAGGACAAGCAGAGACAATAGGCAT